AATCGAGGTACCCGAAGGTGTCCAAGAGACTGAATTTTTATTCGAGAAGGGCTCATTCGACCTAGTCTTACCACGTCCGCTTTTAAAAAGTGTTCTAAGTCAGTTATTTAAGTTCCACGCCTTGGTTCCTTTGAATTACAATTCAATGGATAGAAAAGATAGATATAACGAATCTTTCGATGATTTCAACGAATCTTTTGACGATTTCGAAGAAACTCCTTCTTTATGAAATTTGAAAACAAGAAGAAAACACAAAGAAAGGAAGAAAAATACTACAGTGGATTATCATACGTATCTTTGATGTAGAAAGATGAATAAGTCCATTTATTTAGTTGTCCATTCCTTGGACTTATTCTATATACTCACTTAGATATCTAGATACTTCTATCTCTAAATAAGAATTTTCAAATTGAATTTCTTAATAATAACTACGAATTCATAATAATTACAATTCTTATATATAATTAGTATATATATAAAATAATGATATTAAAAAAAATAATAACAGGTACAAATAGTAAATCGAGGTACCCCATTTTATGACAACTTTCAATTTTCCCTCTATTTTTGTGCCTTTAGTAGGCCTAGTATTTCCGGCCATTGCAATGGCTTCTTTATTTCTTCATGTTCAAAAAAACAAGATTGTTTAGATCTGAAGGGCCCCATTTTTGAAACTTAAACTTGTTATAACACAGATATTTCGTTCGGGAAATAGGGTATAAAATCTGATTTCCGCCGAACATAAAATAAAGGAAAAAGCCCTTATGCCTGCAGAAAATGATCTATGCGAAAATGAATTCTAGCTAGTTTCAAATAGATCCGGATGGCTGGATACCTAAACTATAAAGTTGGTGGATCTATATGTATATCAATATGTAGATTGGGATCATATGAAGGGTATGTTATTATTTTAGATCTAACTAATTTGATGAATTACTCCTAAAGGTTCACATCAAACTAGTGCTAGTTCACATCAAACTAGTGCTAGTTGATGAGAGTTCCTTCGGAAACAAAAAAGTGTGGGGTATTCTCTCAATTCCAATAAAATGCAATCGGAGCAAGTATGAGTTGGCGATCAGAAGATATATGGATAGAACTTCTAAGGGGGTCTCGAAAATTAAGTAATTTTTTCTGGGCCCTTATCGTTTTTTTAGGTTCATTAGGATTCTTATTGGTTGGACTTTCCAGTTATCTTGGTAGACATTTGGTCGCTTTTGATCCGTCTCAGGAAATCCCATTTTTTCCACAAGGGCTTGTGATGTATTTCTACGGGATCGCGGGTCTCTTTATTAGTTCCTATTTGTGGTGCACAATTTCCTGGAATGTAGGTAGTGGTTATGATCGATTCGATAGAAAGGAAGGAATAGTGTGTATTTTTCGTTGGGGGTTTCCTGGAAAAAATCGTCGCATATTCCTCCGATTCCTTATAAAAGATATTCAATCCGTTCGAATAGAAGTTAAAGAGGGTATTTCTGCCCGTCGTGTCCTTTATATGGACATCAGGGGCTGGGGGGATATTCCGTTGACCCCTACTGATGAGAATTTGACTCCACGAGAAATTGAACAAAAAGCCGCGGAATTGGCCTATTTCTTGCGCGTACCAATTGAAGTCTTTTGAGAAAAGGAACTGGGGGGGCTGAAGAACGAATGCTTTCTCAGCAGGAGGGAAAAAAGAAAGAATCCCTTTTTTCTAACAGTCGAGCCAAAGCACGCGTATATGGAACAACTAGAAAACAAAACTGTTTTTTTTGTAGTTTTTTATACGTATAAAAATCCATGCAACTCAATTGAAACAAGTGACAAATTGAACTACTAGATTCAATTCATCTCATATATCAAACGATTTCGAAAGAAAGAAAGTTCTCTTTTTTTGAAGTTCAATATTTCTTGGAAGTGATACTTTAGAGGCAGATAAATCATATCTTGTAAATTATTTCCTTTTTGTCAATCGACCTTGTTTATCCTTTCGTTTGTGCTCTTTATTAACCAATAATGGGTTTTCTTACATAATGAGAACTGGCTCATTTCTGTCTTGTTTTACTGCTCATTTTTTTGAGCATCACAATATTTTTCTCTCAATTATTCTATTCTTGGCTATGGGGAATTGTTGGAATTTTTTCGACATGTTGGATATTTTGCTAGAAAAGGGGTTCTTTTGTCTCAAAATCTCAATAATATTCATTACTTAAAGTACTTCTTTCGGTCATTCATCGAAAGGAGACACTTGTTTGGAATTTGATGCATTGAGATATAGATATCTGGAAACAGTATTTTTGATTATTTCTTCATTCAAATTCGAAGTGGAGTATTAGTCTATTTCTTGATTCTTTCTAGATTCAAAAAAAATCAAATAGATTCATAGGTTTGATACCTTGTCTCGAACTCCTGTTTGAAAGAAATATTAGATCACATAGAGTTGACAAATGAAGTGGGTAAATTACAAATTCACAGGTGAAAAATGGCAAAAAAGAAAGCATTCACTCCTCTTTTGTATCTTGCATCTATAGTATTTTTGCCCTGGTGGATTTCTCTCTCATTTACGAAAAGTATGGAATCTTGGGTTATTAATTGGTCGAATACTGGTCAATCCGAAATTTTTTTGAATGATATTCAAGAAAAAAGTATTCTAGAAAAGTTCATCGAATTAGAGGAAATCCTCTTCTTGGACGAAATGATCAAGGAATACTCGGAGACACATCTACAAAAGCTTCCTATAGGAATCCACAAAGAAACGATCCAATTAATCAAGATACACAATGAGGCTCGTATCCATACGATTTTGCACTTCTCGACAAATATAATCTGTTTTGTTATTCTAAGCGGTTATTCTATTTTAGGTAATGAAGAACTTGTTATTCTTAACTCTTGGGCCCAGGAATTCCTATATAACTTAAGTGATACAGTAAAAGCTTTTTCGATTCTTTTAGTAACCGATTTATGTATTGGATTTCATTCTCCCCACGGTTGGGAACTAATGATTGGTTCTGTCTACAAAGATTTTGGATTTGTTCATAATGATCAAATTTTATCTGGTCTTGTTTGCACTTTTCCAGTTATTCTCGATACTATTTTTAAATATTGGATTTTTCGTTATTTAAATCGTGTATCTCCATCACTTGTAGTTATTTATCATTCAATGAATGATTGATAAACGATTTACCCATATTAATCTAATCAATTAGAATGTTTCTTTCTTTGTAGTTCTTCATAAGCATTCAAACTTTCTATCCGGGGGATTTTCATCCTATAGTATTCCAATAAAATGATTCCAGTAAATAGCAAAATCGTGGATAGGGAACTATACTAGCGACCTACCCCAATTTATTGTAGAAATTTTCGGATCAATGATTAGACCATGCAAACTAGAAATACTTTTTCTTGTATAAAGGAACAGATTACTCGATTTATTTCCATATCGCTCATGATATATATCATGACTTGGACATCCATTTCAAGTGCATATCCCATTTTTGCGCAGCAGGGTTATGAAAATCCACGAGAAGCGACTGGGCGTATTGTATGTGCGAATTGCCATTTAGCTAATAAGCCTGTGGATATTGAGGTTCCACAAACGGTACTTCCTGATACTGTATTTGAAGCAGTTGTTCGAATTCCTTATGATAAGCAAGTGAAACAAGTTCTTGCTAATGGTAAGAAAGGGGGTTTGAATGTAGGGGCTGTTCTTATTTTACCGGAGGGGTTTGAATTAGCTCCTTCCGATCGTATTTCTCCCGAGATGAAAGAAAAGATAGGCAATTTGTCTTTTCAGAGCTATCGACCTAATAAAAAAAATATTCTTGTGATAGGGCCTGTCCCTGGGCAGAAATATAGTGAAATCACCTTTCCTATTCTTTCCCCAGACCCCGCTACTAAGAAAGATGTTCACTTCTTAAAATACCCTATATATGTAGGGGGGAATAGGGGAAGGGGTCAGATTTATCCCGACGGAAGCAAGAGTAACAATACAGTTTATAATGCTACAGGAGCAGGTATAGTAAGTAAAATCATACGAAAAGAAAAAGGCGGATATGAACTAACCATAACAGATCCATCCGATGGACGTAAAGTGGTTGATATTATCCCTCCAGGACCAGAACTTCTTGTTTCAGAGGGTGAATCCATCAAATTGGATCAACCATTAACGAGTAATCCTAATGTAGGTGGATTTGGTCAGGGAGATGCAGAAATAGTACTTCAAGATCCATTCCGTGTCCAAGGTCTTTTGTTCTTCTTGGCATCTGTTATTTTGGCACAAATCTTTTTGGTTCTTAAAAAGAAACAGTTCGAGAAGGTTCAATTGGCCGAAATGAATTTTTAGACTCGCGGATTTATCGGCATCCGATTTGGAAAAAGAACAAAATTCTTGTTGTCAATTTTGGATGATCAAAAAAAAGAAATTCTGAAAAACCTTTTATTTATTTACTCTTTTTCTACGAGCTTGGGGGAATCCTTTGGACCGCATTCCTAGTCATAATAAGTCGATTTTTGTTTGAAGAAGACTATTCTATTTGACTTTATGACTTTACCACCTCTTTCTTTGTTTTTTTAGCCAAATTGAATTGGTACGACTATGTTACTATTGCCAGTGCCAGATTTAAATGTCATAAAACGGATCCATTTTATTCTATTTGAATATTGAAATCGAATATAATTGGGATAAATATTAGCCTAAGTAGGCGGGTAATAGAACAAACTATAAATGAGGGGAACAAAAAATTATAGGAGGCATTATTTGTCTTCCTAGTCTTCGACATAAGAAAGGGAATTTTCTACACCCCTTTCTTGTGTCGAAAGAGTAATGATTTTGGATCCTGTTCGGCAAAAATTCCTAGTCTTGGTTTCGGTTTTCCAGATAGATCGGAACTTTTTTCGATTTATGATGGACAATAAAGTAGTGGACAAACAAAAAATATAATTTATTTGCCATTTAGACGAAAAAAAGACTCTGATTCTTAGGAACCCAACGGGCCCTTTCCCCTCAAATCAGATAAACAAAGAAG